AAGAGAGGGAAGGGTTCCCCTACAAACCATTCGCGCGAAAATTGATTATTGTGCCTATACCGTTCGAACTATTTATGGGGTATTGGGTATCAAAATTTGGATATTTCTAGGCGAGAAATAAGACTAAAATAATAGGGCTTTACTTATCTTTCTATTGCAGTTTAGTTTAAGAATGGAAGACAAACTGATAACCTTTTTCATTCTTTTTTTTTTTACATGAACCTAGTTCTAATTTTTAATTCCACAAGATTAAATAAAAATTTGATTCATCTTTTTTTGATAGAATTGCTATGCTTAGTGTGTGACTCGTTGGTTTTTGCTCTAATTAAGCCTAAAAATCCATACTATGAAGTAGGAATTAATAACTCTAAAATTAATAACCAACTCATCGCATCACATTATCTGGATCCAAAGAAACAGTCAAGATATGCTTTTTTAGTTGTATCGTTGTAGCAACTGAATTTTTTTTAGTAGAAATAAAAATAAAAAGTCTAAAGTCTGATGAATTTTACGCAAAACAAAATTGAAATTAAACTAAATAAAATAAAAAAGGATACGGATAAATGGAAAAATGAGAGAAAGAAAAAAACAAATAAAATAAATATAAAAGATATATGATTCCAATATACTATGTACGGTCTTTGAAACATCTCATAAACGACAATAATGTAATAAAGCATTACTAAAGATTCCTGGATAATTCTATGAAATTAAATTTTTCGTAGAAAAAACGTATGAGCTTCAAGCCAATAAAGACTAAGGGGGTTGGTTCACGAACTGATTTTAGTAAGAGCTCCGTTGTCGAATTCAGACCTAAGCATTAATTTAGAAGCGCTGGGAACGATGTAATCCGTGAATACAAAAGATTCAATTGAAAATGAATCCTGATGATTCAATGGGAAGGATGGCGGAACAAACCAGAAATCCATTCATATATTCTGAAAAATGATAACTTAACTCTACAATTATAATTGAAATAGAGATTGAAAGAATAAACATTCGCCCGCGAAATTTTTATTAATAATATATATTATTAATAATATATATAATAATATATATAATAATATTTTTATTATTTTCTAATATATTATTATCTAACAAAAACTAACAAAAAATCCCTAAGAATCGCTTGATTCAGTTGATTATTCTACCGTGTATATTTTAATTATATCTCTTATGAATTCAAAATTAGTAATTCGCGAGGAGCCGGATGAGAAGAAACTCTCACGTCCAGTTCTGTAGTAGAGATGGAATTACTTAAAAAACCATCAACTATAACCCCAAAAGAACCAAATTCCGCAAACAACATAGAGGCAGACTGAAGGGAATATCTTATCGGGGAAATCATATTTGTTTTGGAAGATATGCTCTTCAGGCACTTGAACCCGCTTGGATCACGTCTAGACAAATAGAAGCGGGGCGGCGAGCAATGACACGAAATGCACGCCGCGGCGGAAAAATATGGGTACGTATTTTTCCGGACAAACCCATTACAGTAAGGCCCGCGGAAACACGTATGGGTTCAGGGAAAGGATCTCCCGAATATTGGGTAGCTGTTGTCAAACCAGGTCGAATACTTTATGAAATAAGTGGGGTAGCAGAAAATATAGCCCGAAGGGCTATCTCAATAGCGGCATCTAAAATGCCTATACGAACTCAATTTCTTATTTCAGGATAGGAACGTATAACCAAAGGAAATAGATCTTTTTTTTTTTTTTGACAAACAATATTTCTTTTTAGTCTTTTTTATTTATTTTTGCATTCAAAGAACAGAAAAAAATATGATTCAACCTCAGACCTATTTGACTGTAGCAGACAATAGCGGAGCGAAAAAATTGATGTGTATTCGAATCATAGGAGCTAGCAATCGTCAATATGCTCGTATTGGCGATGTTATTGTTGCTGTGATCAAAGAAGCAATACCAAATTCGCCCTTAGAAAGATCAGAAGTAATAAGAGCTGTAATTGTACGTACCTGTAAAGAGCTCAAACGTGACAACGGTATGATAATAAGATATGATGATAACGCTGCAGTTATCATTGATCAAGAAGGAAATCCAAAAGGAACGCGAGTTTTTGGTGCGATTGCCCGGGAATTGAGACAAAACTTTACTAAAATAGTTTCATTAGCGCCTGAGGTATTATAAGAATAAGAAATAGGATATTTGAATGAGATAATAGACTGTATGTCATGTATATACCTTTCATTTTAACTTTTTTGAATTCAAAATAACAGAAAAAACTAAGAAAAAAACATGTTGCTTATATCAAAATTTAGAGACACCGTGTATTTTAGTTCATTATGGGTAGGGACACTATTGCTGATATAATAACCTCTATACGAAATGCTGACATGAATAGAAAAGGCACGGTTCGAATAGCATCGACTAACATCACCGAAAATATTGTTAAAATACTTTTACGAGAAGGCTTTATTGAAAACGTGAGAAAACATCAAGAAGGAAACAAATATTTTTTGGTTTTAACTCTACGACATAGACGAAATAGGAAAGGACCATATAAAAATACTTTCTATTTAAAAAGAGTCAGTCGACCTGGTCTACGAATCTATTCGAACTATCAAGGAATTCCTAGAATTTTAGGCGGAATGGGAATTGTAATTCTTTCTACCTCTCGTGGTATAATTACAGATCGGGAGGCTCGACGAGAAAGAATTGGTGGAGAAATTTTATGTTATATATGGTAATCCCTCTAATTCTAATATCGAATATCTGAATTAGATTAAAAATTGCCCGTATTGTGACCAAAAAAAGACAAAGGACAAGTTATCTAATATCTTTGCTCTATTATTTGATACGTTAAGGAAGTTTTACCTGGAATGAAAGAACAAAAAACGATTAACAATTCATGTGAATTTGATTACTCAACCACTCCCTAACGGTATGTTCTGTATTCTTTTAGATTTTTTATAATCAAGATTGAATTATAGATTTTATTTCCTAAAGCATACGGCAGAGTTCTATACAGACCCTAACAGGGGGGAAAATTTAAAGTAAGCCTTTATGATTGATATTACACACTTCACACTAAGGATTCAAATGATTAAGTAGTTTTTCAACTTGAACACTCTTTCTCGCGAGAATACAATTCAAGATTTCAAATATCAAGAAACTTATTTTCTTCCAAGAACGAGATTCAGAATTTAAAGTAAGAAAGGAAAAATATGAAAATAAGGGCTTCTGTTCGTCAAATTTGTGAAAAATGTCGTCTGATCCGCAGACGGGGACGAATTATAGTAATTTGTTCTAACCCAAAACATAAACAACGACAGGGATAAACATTCTACTATACTAAAACTAATAAAAAGCACTCTCTTGAGTAATGTAAAAAAAAACGAAGAATTTGTTTTGACATGAAATGGATATATCCATATATCTCTGACTCATATTTAAGACATGCTAAAATATGGCAAAACCTATACCAAAAATTGGTTCACGTAGAAATGGACGTATTAGTTCGCGTAAAAGTGCACGTAAAATACCAAAAGGCATTATCCATGTTCAAGCAAGTTTCAACAATACCATTGTTACTGTTACAGATGTACGAGGTCGGGTTGTTTCTTGGGCTTCCGCCGGCACTTGTGGATTCAAAGGTACAAAAAGAGGAACACCGTTTGCGGCTCAAACCGCCGCAGGAAATGCTATTCATACAGTGGTCGAGCAGGGCATGCAACGAGCCGAAGTCATGATAAAGGGTCCTGGTCTTGGAAGAGATGCAGCATTACGAGCTATTCGTAGAAGCGGTATATTATTAAGTTTCGTGCGGGACGTAACTCCTATGCCACATAATGGGTGTAGGCCTCCTAAAAAAAGACGTGTGTAAAATAAGTATTGAAGAGATTTCAAGAGAAATAAACGATTCAAAGATATTTATAATATTACTATGGTTCGAGAAAAAATAAGAGTATCGACTCGGACACTGCAGTGGAAGTGTGTGGAATCAAGAACAGATAGTAAATGTCTTTATTATGGACGCTTTATTCTTTCTCCCCTTATGAAAGGGCAAGCTGACACAATCGGCATTGCGATGCGAAGAGCTTTACTTGGAGAAATGGAAGGAACATGTATCACACGTGCAAAATCTGAGAAAATACCACATGAATACTCTACCATTGTAGGTATTCAAGAATCAGTCCATGAAATTTTAATGAATTTGAAAGAAATTCTATTGAGAAGTAATCTATATGGAACTTGTGAAGCGTCTATTTATGTTAGGGGCCCTAGATGCGTAACTGCTCAAGATATCATTTTGCCGCCTTATGTAGAAATAGTTGACAATACACAACATATAGCTAACTTGACGGAACCAATTGATTTGTGTATTGGATTACAACTCGAACGAAATCGAGGATATAATATAAAAGCGCCCAATATCTTTCAAGACGGAAATTATCCTATAGATGGTCTATTCATGCCTGTTCGAAACGTGAATCATAGCATTCATTCTTATGGGAATGGGACTGAAAAACAAGAAATACTTTTTCTCGAAATATGGACAAATGGCAGTTTAACTCCGAAAGAAGCACTTTATGAGGCCTCCCGGAATTTAATTAATTTATTGATTCCTTTTCTACATGCGGAAGAAGAAAACTTAGAGTTACATTTAGCGGACAATCAACAGAAAGTTTCTTTACCACTTTTTACCGTTCACGATAGATTGACTCGACTTAGTAAAAACAAAACAAAAATAGCATTGAAATCTATTTTTATTGACCAATTAGAATTGCCACCTAGGATCTACAATTGTCTCAAAAAGTCCAATATACATACATTAGCGGACCTTTTAAATACCAGTCAAAAAGATCTTATTAAAATTGAACATTTTGACATAGAAGACGTAAAAAAAATAGTGGATACTCTTGAAAAACATTTTGGAATTGATTTAGATTTAACAAAAACAAAAAATAAAAATGGATTGAATTTTACATAAGAAATCAAGAATTAAATTGAATAGATAGATGTATCTAGGGAAAATTCACCTTGAAGCGACTATTCCCTAGATACACATGGTGGGCTATTTCACAATTGAATCAATTTAAAAAATACCTAAAGTTAGGGATTTATCAATAGGTAATGTTGCTCCAATACCTAACCAAAGAGCCACTGCGGTACCAACCAAAAAGACGGTTGTAGCTACTGGACGACGAAATGGATTTTGGAATTTATTAACATTCTCTAAAAAAGGAACTGTTAATAATCCCGCAGGTACTGAAACCATTAAAAGAACGCCTAATAACTTATTAGGGACTGTACGAAGTATTTGAAATACGGGAAAAAAATACCATTCAGGTAATATTTCCAAAGGAGTTGCAAATGGATCTGCTGGCTCACCAATAGTTGAAGGTTCTAAAACCGCTAAGCCTACGTTACATGCAATAGTACCTAGAATGACTACGGGAAAAATATATAAAAGATCATTAGGCCATGCGGGTTCCCCATAATAATTATGACCCATGCCTTTTGCCAATTTAGCCCTTAATACAGGATCATTCAAGTCAGGTTTTTTTGTTATTAGGATAGGTGAATTATCATAGATATTCAATTCATCCTCCGAAAGAGCGGGACATGCTGATTTTTCATCATCCGGCTCGAGCAAGAATCAAAAGAACCGAACGGATCCAGAATATACCGCTTATCCATATGAATGGTTATTCAGGAAAGATTTACGTTCTTACAAAAAAATGCTCAACACCCAAGTAGGCTTACAAGGTTGATTGTGATCAAATGCTTTCTGGGTCGTCTCATACCTTAATATTCCATTTTAAAATTTAAAAAATCAAGGTTTTACTCGTTACTAATATAGCCTAGCCTCTATTATTCTTTAGATCCCTTGTTTCACTCCGATAGTATCATAGATCAGGTCAATGCAAAGGAAATGGATGCATTTCAATACTATTCAAATCAAACTATTTTCAAATAATTCTATAATATTCTAATATTATATATAATTAATAATTTTTTTATAATAATAATTTTTTTATAATATATAATTATTAATAATTAATTAATAATATAAAAATATAAATATAATATAAATATAAAAAGTATAAAATAAAATTAAGAATAAGAAAAAAGATAATAATTTTTGATTATATTATCCAAAATAAGACATTCGACTGGATCTTATGGAGCCTGCTCATGGCTGACATGATTTAGGGTTGATCATAGAATACAATTCTCTTCACACGAACCAGCTTATCCTCTGTATAGGACTTACTTATACGGGGGTTGGACAAAAGACACATTGGATTATGAATTTCAATGTGGCAGAAAGGGGCATATACCTGCACAGCCTAATCAATAGTTCAAGTCACACACTCCCATAATCCATTTTTTTTTTGGAGAATTACCTTCAACTAATGTATGTTAAATAACTAAATACAATATCAATATTAGAAGTTGAAGGAAAATGTCCAAATACATGGGTTATTGTTTTCAATAATCCATACATGTAGCAATGAAATACTCTTGCTCTTCCCCGAAATAAAACATGAGAAATTACAAATATCTATGATATACCCTTTAGTTTTATTCTATAAGGGCCCAGAAATACCTTGTTTACGTATCATTAAAAAATGCATTAACATAAATACGGCAGTAAGAAGAGGCAATACAAAAGTATGTAAACTATAAAAACGAGTCAAAGTGGATTGTCCCACACTAGCACTTCCACGCAATAACTCGACCAAAGGCGATCCTACTACAGGAATAGCGTCGGGTACACCTGTTACAATTTTGACTGCCCAATAACCAATTTGGTCCCGAGGTAAGGAATAACCAGTTACACCAAAAGATGCGGTCAATACAGCCAGAACCACGCCTGTAACCCAAGTCAATTCACGCGGTTTTTTAAAGCCACCGGTAAGATACACACGAAATACATGCAGGATCATCATTAGAACCATCATACTTGCCGACCACCGATGAACTGATCGTATTAACCAACCAAAGTTAGCTTCCGTCATTATATATTGAACAGAAGCGAAAGCCTCGGTAACGGTTGGACGATAGTAAAAAGTCATAGCAAAACCCGTAGCTACTTGTACTAAAAAACAAGTAAGCGTAATTCCTCCTAGACAATAAAAAATGTTGACATGAGGAGGAACATATTTACTAGTTATATCATCTGCAATCGCCTGAATCTCGAGACGTTCTTCGAACCAATCATAGACTTTATTGAGATAGGTAAAGCGCTCAAAATCCCCCTCTAAGAACCGTATATGAGACTTTTATCTCGTACGGCTCAAGCAAACACACCCAACTAAACTTTTTAATCTCTCTTTTTTTTATTTTCGGAAGATGCGAAGGAATAAAAATCCGAAAGGAACGTTTTTGTCTTTGCGGTGATAATGCCAATAGATCAAGTCGGCTCATCCATCTTTTTGTTAATTGTTACTACAGGCCTCTTGAATATTCTCTTTTCCTATTTTTTCGTTGTCTTTAGTTTGGTATTATTTTTGTATAATATGGCTTTTTTATCAGTGATAGGAATTTTTCTTGTTAAGACCCTATGAATTGATTGAAACACCAGATTCATACTATAACCACGATGACTCAGTAAACCCTAAAAGCTAAGCCCAAAGATTATTTGAGTAAGAACCATTGGATCATCACTTATTCAATCAATAGGAGAGGTATAATGAATAAAAATACCAAAAAAAGTTGTCTGTTTATTATTTATTAAAAGATTTAAATAATTATATTTATAGGTATTAATTATAGGTATTAAGGAATTTGAAAGAATAAAAATCTTTCGATTTTTAACGTCTAATTATTTTTTTGAAAAGGCCAAAATTGATTGAATCCGATCGCGAGGTCTGAATATTATATTAAATAAATATGAATCATAGTTCAAAGATTTCTTCATCTATTTTAACTATTCTGTGTTCCAGATACAAAAAAATATCCGACGAAATAGAACCATCTCTATCATGATAAGATGGCAGACTCGTTCTCTGTACTATCAATAGGATCCATTATAACAAGTCACACACTCATATTCCGGAAATACAGAAAGAAAGAAATTCCGCGATCGAACTACCAAAAAGGGCGTTACAAATAAAAACGGTATCCCTAAAAATTTATTTTATTTTGTATTGAAAGGATAGACCTTGTTGGTTCTTTTGCATTCCCTTTTCTTGTGGATTTAATTCATTGAAATTCCATCCAATAAAACAGAAGAATTATAAATTTCCAAAATAATACATAGGAATATTGCAAATAAAGCCATTGCAACTCCCATCAAAGGAGTAGTTCCCCATCCGGGAGCTACTTTACCATATTCCGAATTCAACGGTTTCAATAAAACCCCTACGTTAGTTGGTTTTGGGCGAGATCTAGAACTACCCTCAACAGTTTGTGTAGCCATAAATCCTATTTTTTTATTGTGATCTGTTGACTTTGTATATCATTCCATTGTAAATAAATAATTTTATTATAGATCCATTGGGGTCTTGCAATTTTATAATAATGGAAACAGCAATCCTAGTCGCCATCTTTATATCTGGTTTACTTGTCAGTTTTACTGGGTATGCCTTATATACCGCTTTTGGGCAACCCTCTCAACAATTAAGAGATCCTTTCGAGGAACACGGGGATTAGTTGAAGTAATGAGCCTTCTGATATTTTGATATTTGATATTGGAATGATATTCGAAGGCTCATTACGTCAATTGATCTAATGAAAAATCATTTCACCTTTTTAGTTGGAACTTTAGGAGGTTCCCGAAAAAAGATAGCGAAAAAAATTATCCCTAGAGTCGAGACTAATAAAAATGTATAAACCAATGCTTCCATAGATTTGATTGTGGTTTACAATTATAGCTTCCATACCTGTTTACTCGAGATTATTTTCTCGATAATGATAAAAAAAAGAACGATGATTCCAATCAAGATTTTTTTAGTATCCTATGTCAAATCACAACAAAAATATAGGAAAAAATATTATATTAGACTTCTTGTCTTCTTGTAGTTGGATCTCCAAGTTTTTGGAATGCTCCAAATTCTACTTGAGCATCCAAATCGGGGTCAATACCAGCAAAAACATCTCTGAACAAGGTTCTAGCCCCATGCCAAATGTGTCCAAAGAAGAAGAGTAGGGCAAAGGAAGCATGTCCAAAAGTAAACCAACCCCTTGGACTACTACGAAAAACACCATCAGATTTCAAAGTAGCACGGTCTAATTCGAAAATTTCACCCAATTGAGTACGTCTAGCATATTTTTTTACAGTGGCGGGATCGCTATAACTGACTCCGTTGAGTTCACCACCATAAAACTCAACAGTTACACCTACTTGTTCAACACTATACTTAGATTCTGCTCTTCTAAAAGGAACGTCAGCCCTAACAATTCCGTCCCCATCTATCAAAACAACAGGAAATGTTTCAAAAAAGGTAGGCATACGGCGTACAAAAAGTTCACGTCCGTCTTTATCTCTAAAAATGGGGTGTCCTAACCATCCAACAGCTATTCCATCGCCATTGTCCATCGAGCCTGCTCTAAATAATCCGCCTTTTGCCGGATTATTGCCGATGTAATCATAAAAAGCTAATTTCTCAGGAATTTTCGACCAAGCTTCGGATAAACTTTTATTTTCAGCTAGCCCAGCACTTACTCTTCGGTATATTTCTTGCTGAAAGTATCCTTGATCCCATTGATAACGGGTGGGGCCAAATAATTCGATCGGAGTCGTTGCTGAACCATACCACATAGTTCCGGCAACAACAAAAGCTGCAAAAAAGACAGCAGCGATACTACTAGAAAGAACGGTTTCAATATTGCCCATACGTAATCCTTTGTATAGACGTTGGGGCGGACGGACACTAAGATGGAATAGACCTGCTAATATCCCTAATGTCCCTGCTGCAATATGATGAGAGGCTATTCCTCCTGGAACAAAAGGATCAAAACCTTCCACACCCCATGCTGGACTTATAGGTTGTACTTTTCCAGTCAGTCCATAAGGGTCAGATACCCAAATTCCGGGACCATACAAGCCTGTTACATGAAATGCGCCAAAACCAAAACAAGCCACTCCGGAAAGAAATAAATGAATTCCAAAAATCTTAGGCAAATCCAAAGAGGGTTTTCCTGTCCGTTCATCCGAAAATATTTCTAGATCCCAATACACCCAATGCCAAATAGCGGCTAAAAAGCACAAACCAGAAAATACAATATGTGCTCCGGCTACACCTTCGTAACTCCAAATACCCGGATCCGTTATAGTCCCCCCTGTAATACTCCAACCGCCCCATGAATTGGTTATTCCTAAACGAGTCATGAAAGGTATAACGAACATACCCTGTCTCCACATTGGATCAAGAACAGGATCAGAGGGATCAAAAACGGCTAATTCATATAGAGCCATCGAACCAGCCCAACCGGCAACCAGAGCTGTATGCATTATATGGACAGAAATCAACCGACCGGGATCATTCAATACGACAGTATGAACACGATACCAAGGCAAACCCATGGAAATACCCCTTTATCAAAGAAAAATGACACTATGTAACTTTATTGCATTAGAAAAGACTATGATTATGCAATGGACCCCTTTTGTTCAATGGATTATCTCGGAACAAGGGTTCAGGTTTGTTCTATTCTGTTGGTAATAATGGACGGATTATGTTTGTAGGAACAAAGAGAAACAAATCTATTCTATATCCGATAAGTATCAATACGCAATGGGAAGTTAAGATCATCTTGTATCAGTAAAGAATTTGCTATTTGGGAATTCTTGGGAGGTTATATTCCTAAGAAATCTCCTTTATTTATTCTGTCTTCATTTTAAACTAAACTTTTATAATCTATGCATAACATATGATAATAAGATTAATATTATGAAGACAATAATTCTATTATTACGTTTTCACATCAAAGTGAACCATAGTACTTCATTTTTTCTTTGATTTAATGCCTATTGGTGTTCCAAAAGTTCCCTTTCGAAGTCCTGGAGAGGAAGATGCATCTTGGGTTGACGTATAGTGCGACTTGTCAGATATATTGGGTCATATGGGATTTCCCCGTTCTCTCGCCCGATTGAGATATCCTCCCTTTCGCCCAATAAATTTTGATTGAATCATAATAAATTTGGAGCGTGAAAGGCAATTAGATGCTTTTTTGAGTTTTCGGGGGATTCCGATTAACATTAGCAATTCGAATAATTTATGGTTGGCTCGGTTGGACGAAAATAATGAAGTATCCAGGCTCCGTTTATCAAAAAACCCATTCCAATTGGGAATATATTGACGATTACTACTTGTATTATACATTTTAATTGACTTTTAACTAACGGTTTTTATTTTAAATTCAAATCTAAACTAAAATAAACATAAACAAGATAGAATAAACAAACGGGATTTCATCATTCGAATTCGAATAAAGTAATAAATATGTTGAATATTTAATTTGACGAATGAAAAAAAAACACATGCGGTATTGTAAAAATTTGTCCTATATGTGCAAATCGAAATCGGGCAGATCTTTACCCGGAGTAGAGCATAAACCTAAAAGAATTAAAAAGGCCCATTCAAGAACAAGAAAATGACATCGTGATTTGGATTGGATCTCGATGAACTGATACATCACTGAAAAGGAAGTTCGATAAGTTTAGTAAATTCTATTTTTTTTTTAGTCGAATTATTATTATTATAATATAAAATATAATATAATAATATAATAATACTATATATATAATAATACTATATATGAGTAATTGGGTTTGTTTAAAGGCACAAAAAGTAATATTTCTTGAAAACTAGTTATAACATTATAATTATAATTTTAATTTTGAAAACCTCTACCAAAATAAAAAATGAATCGAATCTACACATTGATTTTTTTTCACAATTTTTTTGAACCGTATGCATAAAACGTTGCATGTACGGTTTCTAAGGGATACCATTTTATCCTAATCAACCGACTTTATCGCGAAAGATTACTTTTTTTAGGTCAAGAGGTCGATAGCGAGATCTCGAATCAACTTATTGGTCTTATGGTATATCTCAGTATCGAGGATGATACCAAAGATTTGTATTTGTTTATAAATTCTCCTGGCGGCTGGGTAATACCTGGAGTAGCTATTTATGATACTATGCAATTTGTGCGACCAGATGTACATACAATATGTATGGGGTTAGCTGCTTCAATGGGATCTTTTATACTAGTTGGAGGAGAAATTACCAAACGTTTAGCATTCCCTCACGCTTAGCGCCAATGAGTTTTTTATTTGAGAGAAAAAAGAATACTATGCCTTCACCATATTTTAAATTAAGTAATAATAGCATGGCACTTTGAATTCGATATGAGAAATTTGTTTCTCTATTTTTTTTTTTCAAAACATTAGATTATGTATCGAAGGGGTAGTATGAGATGAAGAAGCTTCTTGATTTTTTTTATTGGGAGCTCGTTTCAGCGTCACAAACTTTTTTCATACCCAAAGACTCTTAAAAAAAATTTATGTTTGAAAGAGTACAAAAAAAGTCTTTTTTCCTTATTTTTCGGATCAAAAAGAAACTTTGGGATTGCTGAATTATAGACGAACTAAATATAAAGCAACGGAGCCATCATAGTATTTTTAAACTCCTACGAAAAGAAGGGTGGTAATTGGATCATTTACTGATCGGGATCGTATCGATATTTTTTTTCTTTCTTTCACGGAAAAAGTTAATTCCATTATAAAGCCGTATGCAATGCGAAAAAAATGCACGTACGGTTGTTCAATTCTATTCTATATTTTATTTTATTCTGTATTTTTCTCTTCGCCTCGTCGCGCGAGATAGAAGAACCCCCTTTAAGGTATACAATCAGGGTAATGATTCATCAACCTGCTAGCTCTTTTTATGAGGCTCAAACGGGAGAATTTGTCTTGGAAGCGGAAGAACTATTGAAATTGCGCGAAACCCTCACAAGAGTTTATGTACAAAGAACGGGCAAACCTGTATGGGTTGTATCCGAAGATATGGAAAGGGATGTGTTTATGTCAGCAACAGAAGCCCAAGCTCATGGAATTGTTGATCTTGTAGCGGTCGAATAAAACAAATAAAAAAGTTCTTTTGTTTTAAATTTTATCTTGTCACTAAGTTTCTCTTAAGATTCTATTAACTAAAAATGCATTCGGTTAGGATTGATCTAAACCAGTTCATTATGTATATAATTCAGCATGCCAACTATTAAACAACTTATTAGAAACACAAGACAGCCAATCAGAAATGTCACGAAATCCCCCGCTCTTCGGGGATGCCCTCAGCGCCGAGGAACATGTACTAGGGTGTATGTGTGACTCGTTCAGATTATGAGCTGGAACAAAAGTCAATGAAAAAAAAAAGATTTTTCCAGTATCAATGATCCGTACGGATGACATAGAATAAAATGGAAAAACTCAAGTGACTCTCTAAAAAAAATCTATATCATCTATTGTGTATGAAATTTATGGTTTCTATTAGTGTAAATTCAAAAAAATTTCCCATTGGTAACGTTAACGTTATCCATTTAGCAGGGAATTTTTTATTTAAGAGAAATAAATTATGCTCTATTTATTTCCAAGAACGGACTAATAGGGTCAGCTATCCAACTAACCTTCAAAATGAAATGCCGTTACTGTATAGGTGGATCTAATTGTGAAAGATCTATTACTGGATAATTCATGGGTAGAGCCAAAACAAGTTTGAACTGTACAAGTTATCAATATACATAAATGAAGTAAGGGGCTCCGGTGTATAGAGAGGACCTCACCGTTTAAGAAGGAACCATAGAAACGAAGGAACCCACTATTTCTTTTTTATTTATCTATATTTAAATTGAATTTCAAATTTCCATTTAAACTAAAATTTCTTAGTTTTTTATCTTGTTTCAAGACGAAATGCCGAAAAAAAAAAGAAAGAAAATCGTGGTCGGGAAGGTTATAGCAGCCAAAGCCATTGGGATTTTTTTTATACATTGGAAAAATCCGTTTTGTTATTAATAGACCAGCAGGGGAGAAAAGAATAACTTAACGAAATAAAATCAATTAGTTATTCATCAAAGTTTCATTTATTCAATGACTAGAGTTAGACGAGGATATATAGCTCGGAGACGTAGAACAAAAATGCGTTTAGTTGCATCAACCTTTCGAGGGGCTCATTCACGACTTACTCGAACCATTGCTCAACAGAAAATAAGAGCTTTAGTTTCGTCTCATAGGGATAGAGATAGGCAAAAGAGAGATTTTCGTCGTTTATGGATCACTCGGATAAACGCAGCAATTCGCGAAAGGGGGGTATACTATAATTATAGTCAATTTATAAATGATCTGTACAAGAGACAGTTGCTTCTTAATCGTAAAGTACTTGCACAAATAGCTATATTAAATAGGACTTGTCTTTATATGATTTCAAATGAGATCATAAAAAAATAAGATTCGAAAGAATACTCCGAAATGATTTAAATTAAATTCCCCGGAGTTTATTCTCCGGGAGTATAGAGTAGAAATGAGTCTGCTAAAATACGATAACGATAAATAAATATAAATAAAAATCAACAAATCCATTCAAAATCAAAAAGATTTTTTACGATTTTTGATTATCTTACGATAAGACAAAAAAATCGGTAGTCTTGGGTTTTTTAGAACAAAGCGGCAATCCATGTTTGAGTTCTGATTCCTTTTTTGATTCAATTCCATTTTATTATTATCAATTAAATAAAGAAAAAGTATATTATTATTTTTTTTTCATTTTTTATTTCTTTTTGGTTCTAAAACTATAAGTTTTAGTAGTCGACTCATTTCTTTCAAATTGTTTCTCATTATTAAGAAAAGGTAACAACGATAAAATACGAGCTTGTTTTATAGCAATCGTAATTAATCGTTGTTGTTTCAAGGTTAATCTATTTACTCGCCTAGATAATATTTTTCCTTGTTCACTAATAAATCGACTAATTAAACTCATGTTTCTATAATCAATTCGATCCCCCGGTTGGATCGGGGGCAAACGCCTACGAAAAGATCGCTTGGATTTAATAAAGGGTCGCTTGGATTTATCCATAGTTTGTTTAATTTCTGCCTTATACCGAAAATCCTACTTCTTAATTATATTATTATAATTATATTAATTATAATTCTAATTTTTTTAGGTCCAGGCGAAATAGGATTTGGTTTGTTTATTTCTCTTTTATTTATTTTTATATTTAAATATTATATATTTATATATAATAATATATAATATTAAATTAAATATTAAATATAAAAAAAAATAGTAATAGTAAATAGTATAGTAAATAATATATAAATGAAAATCATTTTGTTTTGGACCCTTCATTGAATTCAAAGGATGATAGCCAGACGTTCGGTTCGATCTATGTTATTTCTTTATCTCTCCATGAATTGTATGTTTGTAACAATAGGGACAGAATTTTCTAAATTCTAACCGACTAGGTGTATTGTGTCGATTCTTTTGAGTAATATATCTGGAAATGCCCCTTGATTCCTTATTAAAACTCTTTTTAACACTCTTTCGAACACAACTATTACATTCCAAAATAACTTTAATTCGGACATCTTTCCCCTTAGCCATGAACCTCCTTTTTATTTTTTGGATTGTGGATTCAAACAATTTTTTCTTTTTATTTTCGACCCGAAGTGAAGCAGAAAGAAAAAGAAAAAATATAGATAGAATTCGTTGCAATCAATAGAGTAATAATAGTCTATATATTAAGCGTATTCAAAAAGTCTCGAACTAAATTAATACGTACAGTATTTTTTTTTTTAGTTATTTTTTTTAAGTATCGTGTATAATACTTTTATGCTAAACCCACCTTGTTTTTGATATTCCCCCCCTTTTTATCTTCTTTATTGCCCTAATATATTAATTTAAATAGGGCAATAAAGAAGATAAAGTAGATTCAACTTCAACAAAACTAGAGTTCAGACTCGAATGAAAATAAAGGGGGGTATTAGTCACAGAAAATGGATTCTTTCTCTAATCCTCATTACCCCTTTTCCATGTTAATAACTAGAATGAAAAAAAGGGGAATGTCAACGCATCTGGGAAAAACCGATTGATTTCTATTAATAGACCGGCTAAAGACCCAAACCATAGAGTACTTAGTACCGGTGCTACGGAAAGATATGTTTTTAGATCTTGCATTGAAAGCGCTCCTTCTTAATTTATTTAATGTAAAAAATAAAGGTAATACATATCTAATCTATGAGCAGATGTATATATAGATAGTCAAGAATCACTTGGATTTGTAAACCAAATGCATAAGCTAAAAAAAAATGGACAAAGATCCGTTAGATACTATTATTTTTTTATAAAAATAATAGTATACCCTTACCTACGGAACTGAGCATTCACGAAAAGTATTTTCTTTTTTTGAGTTTACGACAGGTTTTTTCAGATAGATAAATATATAAAAAATTTATATGATATGAGACCAAAAACAAGACATGTCATATCAAGATAAATCATGTCATTTTATGGGAAATAAATCAAATAGGCATGTGGAAAACAATACAAGGATTCTTTACAATTAGACTATTGTAACTAATTGAATTAAAAAGGGATGTAGCGCAGCTTGGTAGCGCGTTTGTTTTGGGTACAAAATGTCACAGGTTCAAATCCTGTCATCCCTACCTAATTACTTTGACTCTAAGAAGTAAGGAGGAGTTTGTTGAAATTGGACAGACGGAATCTCTCATTTTTTTATGATACTCGATATAATAGATATCGTATGCATACAGGATGTAGATAGAGTTTTGGGTTACAAAAAACGACACTATTATCTATCTATTGTGATAAGAAAGCGCTCTTAGTTCAGTTCGGTAGAACGTGGGTCTCCAAAACCCGATGTCGTAGGTTCAAATCCTACAGAGCGTGATTCCATTCTTGAGAGGGCGAAGTGAATTCATGAATTATAATTAGACTGAAATAACGAAACAGTAATCTAGAATTGATCTCCTTTCTCTAATCCACAGGAGGTTAATAAAACACTGTTTAATTAATCAAAAGTCCAACTGATCACCACGTCTGTATTGTAAATATGCAGTTACAAATAATCCCGCCAAAGTAATAGGAATTAGACCTAAAACGATTCCAAATAGAAAAACTTCAATCATTTCAATTCGTTTGAAAAAAAAAAAGAAAGGTAATATCTATCCCTCAATATTAATCGGAATTGCCCAGGAATCTCAATAACCAAAAAATGTCAATTGACACCTCTAAAAGTCTAAAAGAATCCGACAGAAAGATTTATTAAGTTGTTCATTCAATTAATTTCAAATAAGTCGTATCTTGTTCAGACCTATAAATAAAAAGGAAGTTATAGTTAAAGCCGCTAGTAAAAAACCGAAATAACTGGTTAGAGTAGGCATGAAGGAGCTAAATGGAATATGTTCTTTTTATGCGTATGTTTATAAAGTACTTACCTAAGGTTTTATTTTGAAAGTTTTAAGTAAAAAAAATTAGAGTGAAAATTTATATTTAAATAAATAAATAAGAATCAGT